CGTGACACGGGCAGTTGCCAAAAATCTTTCTTTGGACTATAATATGAATTATCAAATGAAAACAAATAAACGTGACACGGGCAGTTGCCAAAAATCTTTCTTTGGACTATAATATGAATTATCAAATGAAAACAAATAAACGTGACACGGGCAGTTGCCAAAAATCTTTCTTTGGACTATAATATGAATTATCAAATGAAAACAAATCAATGTGCCTGTGGGGCGTAGCCGAGTGGTAAGGCGACGGGTTTTGGTCCCGGTAGTCGAAGGTTCGATCCCTTTCGTCCCAAGGCACATCTTCATTTACGGACATTTTCTCTTCCTTATTATTAAGGTACTTTAGTTCAGTTTTAACCCTAGGATTCGACTTATTATTAAATCGGATTCTAGTCAATTTTTAAAAAGGAGGAAAATGAAGATGCAAACGAAAAATGACGCTATATTTGAGTGTTTTAATTGTTCTTATTGTGGGTGTGACTTTTTGGCTTATGAGGGGATTTCTCACCCGAAAGACTACAAGCATCGTTCGAGAACCTGTCTTTCGAGATATTCCCCAAAAGACGGTATAAAGAAAGACGGGATAAATGGGAAGAAGTTTCCCGAGTGGGAAAAAGACAGTATTTTTCCACAAACAGACGACACTGGGAGAAAATTGATTTCTGATCGGAACGAGCACGAACCGGCGCTTACGTGCCCCCATCGTAAAAAATGCCGGGGATACACGCACGAACCGGCGCTTACGTGCCCGCATCGTAAAAAATGCCGGGGATACACGCACGAACCGGCGCTTACGTGCCCGCATCGTAAAAAATGCCGGGGATACACGCACTCTTCCAATAAGAATCATTGCGAGACCTACGCTAACGATACTTGTAAGATTTTTTTGGAAGCTTTCCACTCGGGAAGTGCGGCAGGCGAAAGGTGGCTCACTTCCCAAATTAACCGCCTCTCAAAAAATCGTAATGAGCTGGAGGCCCTCCAAGGGGATATTAAATCCCTCCTAAAAAAGGAGGCCCAAAAACCAAAAACCGAACTCAATCCTCGGAACCTTGGATTTTGGCATGGGGCATTCCTCCGTTTGAAAACGATAAGCCCCGAGGATTGATTCGTTTAGTATCAATCCTACGGTTCATAGAACCAATCTTCCCGTCGAAGATTTATTCATAAAACATAGACATTATTATGTCTATGTACCGACGGAACCAATGACTAGTCATGATTTCATAATTGAATCAGTTCCATAGGGGTTCCAAATTAGAGGAATGTTATGGTTAAACTTCGTTTAAAACGCTGTGGTAGAAAGCAACGTGCGACTTATCGAATCGTTGCAATTGATGTTCGCTCTCGACGAGAAGGAAGAGATCTTCGCAAAGTGGGTTTTTATGATCCGATAAAGAATCAAACGTATTTAAACGTTCCTGCTATTCTATATTTTCTTGAAAGGGGTGCTCAGCCTACAGAAACTGTTCGGGACATTTTAAAGAAGTCGGAGGTTTTTAACGAACTTTGCCCCAATGAAATAAAATGGAATTAATTGAAGGAAATAAGGGGGGTATATGCTACCCCTTTCTCGAACTTTTCTCTATTTTGTTTATTTATTGATTGACTAAATTAGAGATCTTTTTCAACTTCTTATTTTTTCTTCCCCTAGCTAAACTTTTTTATATCTATGTAGTGCCAATCTAACTCAAGTCCTTATTTTTTGGAATATTTTTCAACCGAATTGCTTATCTTTTTCCATTATATTCCTTTATATTGACAACAATGCATTGAACAAATATAATGCAGCGTGATAAAGGGATCCCTTTTTTATAAAGGGATCTCTTTATTTCCGTCCCATCGGTTTGGTTTTTGCCTTACGTTAGTCAAAAAAGGGGTTCATTGGGTGCGCTTTGATAGACGCATTTTTGCGTGAAAACGTGAATAACAATGACATAAGGAAGGATCTATCATTATTTCTGGTTTTTCTGTTATCGGAAAATTTCTTGTATTTTCATCTGAGTTATTACGTTTTCTGTTCGTAATCGATTCGAAAATGGGTTTTTATGCTGTGATTCGCTCGTCGAATCTTTTTTTTCCTTTTGATTATATCTACAGACTTTTTTTCTATTCGGGTTGCTAACTCAACGGTAGAGTACTCGGCTTTTAAGTGCGACTCGGATCTTTTACACATTTAGATGAAGTGATGAATTCATCCATACCATCGGTAAAGTTTGAAAGACCACGACTGATCCTAAAAGGGAATGAATGGAAAAAATAGCATGTCGTAGCAACCAAGAGTTCTGAGAATCTTTTCTTCTTTCCCGATCGGGACAAAACTTTGTTTAACTTATTGGAAGGGAGTCAAATGGATTCAATTTCAAGTTGGGTCAAATAAATAAATGGATAGAGCCCTCTGGCTTCAATTAATTTAATGAAATTATAAGGAACGAAAAAGCAACGAGCTCCCATTCTTAATTTGAATGATTATCCGATCTAATTAGACGTTAAAAATAGATTAGTGCCTGAATACGGGTAAGGGCTTATCCGAGAAGCGGATTCTTTATTTTTTCATGAATCCTAAATATTAGCATTCTCCATTCCAGAATGGAGCTGTGTGTGTATAAGAAAGAGTAGATTGATAACAAAATTTCCAAAATCAAAAGAGCGATTGGGTTGAAAAAATAAAGGATTTCTAACCATCTTGTTATCCTAGAACGAATATAAACGACTTCAAGAAAATGGAATAAAGAGAGGATCGAGAATCCGTTGATAAGTTTACCGAGGTATCGCTTCCTTATCTTACTCGAAAAATACCTTGTTTTGACTGTATCGCACTCTGTATCATTTGATAACTCCCAAAATCCTCTACCTTTGGTTCAAATAGCATTAAAATGAAGGAATTTCAAAGCTCTTTAGAGCTCGATAGATTTCAACAACACGACTTCTTATATCCACTTATCTTTCAAGAGTATATTTATGCACTTGCTCATGATCATGGTTTAACAAGATGCATTTTGTTGAAAAATGCAGGTTATGACAATAAATTCAGCTTACTCATTGTGAAACGTTTAATTACTCAAATGTATGACCCAAATTTTTGGATTCTTTCTCTGAATGATTCTAAACAAAATCCACTTTGGGGGCGCAATAAGAATTTTGATTTTCAAATGATATCCGAGGGATTTTCGGTCATTATGGAAATTCCATTTTCGCTTCGATTCTTATCTTCCCTAGAAAAGCGCCAAAAGAAAGGGAAAGAGATAGTCAAATCCGCTAATTTACGATCAATTCATTCCATTTTTTCTTTTTTAGAGGACAAAATTTCACATTTAAATTATGTGTTCGATATCCTAATACCTTACCCAATCCATCTCGAAATCGTGGTGCAAGCTCTTCGCTATTGGCTAAAAGATGCTTCGTCTTTGCATTTATTAAGAGTCTTTCTCCACGAATTTCATAATTGGAATAGTCTTCTTACTTCAAAGAAAGTCAGTCCTTCTTTTTCAGAAAGAAATCAAAGATTCTTCTTCTTCCTATATAATTTTCATGTATATGAATACGAATCCGTCTTTGTCTTTCTTCGTAACCAATCTTTTCATTTACGATCAACATCTTTTAGAACGCTTCTTGAACGAATCTATTTCTATGGAAAAATAGAGCATCTTATAGAAACCTTGACCGGGGCTTTTGAAGCCAATTTCTGGGTGTTCAAGGACTCTTTCATGCATTATGTTAGGTATCAAGGAAAAACAATTCTCGCTTCAAAAAGCACGTCTCTTTTGATGCATAAATGGAAATATTACTTTGTCAATTTCTGGCAATCTTATTTTGACCTTTGGTCTCAACCACGAAGAATCCATATAAACCAATTGGCAAACCATTCCCTTGACTTTCTCGGTTATTTTTCAAGTGTGCGGCGAAAGACTTCAACGATACGTAATCAAATGTTAGAAACTTCATTTGTAATCGATCATGCTATTAAGAAGTTTGATACTATTCTTCCAACGAGTCCCCTGATTTCATCCTTGGCTAAAGCCAAATTTTGTAATATATTAGGGCATCCTATTAGTAAGGCCATTTGGATCGATTTATCAGATTCTGAGATTATTGACCGATTCGGACGTATATCCAGAAATCTTTCTCATTATTATAGCGGGTCTTCAAAAAAAAAAACTTTGTCGCGAATAAAGTATATACTTCAACTTTCTTGTGCTAGAACTTTAGCTCGTAAACACAAAAGTACTGTACGGGCTTTTTTAAAAAGATTCGGATCGGAATTATTCGAAGAATTCTTTACGGCGGAAGAACAAGTTCTTTCCTTGACCTTTCCAAGAGCTTCTTTTATTTCGCGGAAGTTCCATCAAAAAAGGGTTTGGTATTTAGATATTATTTGTATCAATGATTTGGCCAATCATGACTGATTCGTTATGAAAGCGCGTAAATGGAAATTTTGATTAGAATTGAATATAATAAATAGCAATAATGAAGAACTAACAAAATTTTTACTTATTTCTATTCTGAAATTTACTTATAAGAAGGGTCTAAGTATTCCACTTTTTGTCTAATGGCGGAACTGAATTTTAGATGTATACAGAGGGAAAGCCGTGTGCAATGAAAAATGCAAGCACGGCTTGGGGAGAGGTTGTTACTTATTTAACCGGTAACATTATCGACTCCATCCGACTAGTTCCGGGTTCGAATCCCGGGCAACCCATTGTTCTGTCCTGTGAGGTTGTTACTTATTTAACCAGTTAAAGTAGAATAAAGTAGAATTATGGGTAGGAATTTCAATTTATTGAATACGGAAAGAGAAGACTACCTTTGCTAGGTTTAGGTAAAGGTATACGAAGAAATTCCTATTTTGTTTTGTATTGTTGACAATCTTTCCAATGAAACGTACCAAAGAGAGTCGTTTTTCAAACTTTAGCTTGGGCATAAATATGGATGGTCATTCCTCTACCCATATGAAGGATTATTCGCTTCGACTGGGGTTAGGTTTGATTGGCGTTTTAAAACGGACTCGTTTTAGAATTGTAACTTCCAAAATTTTTGGAATGGATAGGGTTCTAGGGCTATACGGACTCGAACCGTAGACTTTCTCGGTAAAACAGACCAAACTGATTCTAATCAAAGTGATCTGAGCTGTTTTAAAGACCCAACATGCATTTTTGTGCATTGGGCTCTTTCATTAACGGATATAAAGATCCGCCAGTCTGCCATATTTTTTGACCGCAAAAAGAGATGGCTCCATGTGCTCTGAGTCATTATTTGGATTCAGATTCAGGAACACTACCAGAGTGTTTCAAGGGGGTTTTATCTTGACGTAGGTCTGCCTATGGCCTAGATTAACCTAAGTTAAATCAAGTCTCTCTCGCTCTGTTTAAAAAACAAATATGAAACTTCATA